TTCGAACAGGCATGAATACAGCATCTATAGGATAACTTCCATCTTGAAAGTTATGTGGGATCTTTATAAGATATCCGCGATTTCTCTCAATTTCTAATCCAATATGCAAATTAATTGGTTCTGTCAATCTAGCTATATGTTGTGTATTGTCGACAATTTCGACATAAGGTGGTAAGATGATATCTCGAGCATTTACATATCCAGGACCCATAACACAAATAGACGCGTCACAAGTTCCATATAGATTACTTCTCAATACAATTTCCTTCAAATTCATTATAATTTCGTGGGCCGATTCTTGAATACCCGTTACAGTAGAATATTCGTGGGAGACATTCTCGGATTTTACACGTGTGATACATGTTCCTTCTATTTCTGCAAGCAAAGCTCTTCGCATCGCAATGCCTATTGTGTCGGCTTGTCCTTTCATAAGTGGAGCCAGAATAAATCGACCATAATAAAGGCGTTTACTGTCTGTTCTCGATTCAACACACTTCCACTGTAGTGTCCGAGTAGATACTGTTACTTTCTCTCGAACCATAGTAATAATATTTTTTTTATTGAATTATTTATTTCTCTTGTTTCTCTTGAAATTGATTTACTGTTTATTTCTACACACGTCTTTTTTTCGGAGGTCTACAGCCATTATGTGGCATAGGGGTTACATCCCGTACAAAAGTTAATAGGATACCACTTCTACGAATAGCTCGTAATGCGGCGTCTCTTCCGAGACCGGGACCTTTTATCATGACTTCTGCTCGTTGCATACCCTGATCTACTACTGTACGAATAGCATTTGCTGCTGCAGTTTGAGCGGCAAAGGGTGTCCCTCTTCTCGTACCATTGAATCCACAAGTACCGGCCGAGGACCAGGAAACCACCCGACCCCGTACATCTGTAACTGTGACAATGGTATTATTAAAAGTTGCTTGAACATGAATAACTCCCTTTGGTATTTTACGTGCACTTTTACGTGCACCAATACGTACATTTCTACGTAAACCTGTTCTCGGTATAGCTTTTGCCATATTGTATCATCTCATAAATATGAGTCAGAAATATATGGATATATCCATTTCATGTCAAAACAGATTCTTTATTTGTACACTGAGCCCTTATAGTGAGTCTGATTATCCCTTTATCCTTGTCTTTGTTTATGTCTCGGATTGGAACAAATTACTCTAATGCGCCCCCGTCTACGGATTAGTCGACATTTTTCACAAATTTTACGAACGGAAGCTCTTATTTTCATATTTTTCATTCCTTATCTTAATTCTGAATCTACTTCTTGGTAGAAAATAAGTTTCTTGCAATTTTGAATCTCGAATCATATTGAATAAAAATCACCTAATCTTTCGAATCCTTATTTCGGAGTCGATAAATTATACGTCCTCTGGTTGAATCATAACGACTTACTTCAATTTTGACTTTATCTCCGGGTAGTATCCGTATAAAACTACGCCGGATCTTTCCCGAAACATAACCTAGAATCAGATCCTCATTATCTAACCGAACCCGGAACATGCCATTGGGAAGTGATTCAGTAATTAAACCTTCATGAATCCATTTTTGTTCTTTCATTCCAGGTAAAGCCTCCTTGAGGTATCAACTAATGGAGGAGAAACGATATTAGACAACTCACCCCCCTTTCTTTTTATTTTTCTCAAATAGGAAGAGGTTTCGGATTTCATTTGGATATTAAATGGATTACCATATATAACATAAAATTTCTCCGCCGATTTCTTCTAGTCGAGCTTCCCGATCTGTCATTATACCCCGAGAAGTGGAAATAATTACAATCCCCATTCCACCTAAAATTCTAGGAATTCGTTGAGAGTTAGAATAGATTCGTAGACCGGGTCGGCTGATCCGTTTTAGATTTAACAAATTTCTATAGGGTCTTTTCCTATTCCTGCTATGTCGCAGGGTTAAAACCAAAAAATTTTGGTTTTTTTCTCGATGTTTTCTGACGTTTTCGATAAAACCTTCTCGGAAAAGTATTTTAACAATATTTTCGGTAATATTAGTAGATGCTATGCGAACAACTCTTTTTCTATCCATATCGGCATTTCGTATAGAGGTTATTATCTCAGCAATAGTGTCTCTACCCATGATGAATTAAAACTTTTGGCGTCCAAAAATTGGATATAATTAACATGTTTTTATTTTTTTTTTTATTGGTTTATGAATATAAACTTTTCAAGGTATATGCGCGAAACACAAGCTACGAATTAATCTAGTTCTTAATCTATTTCCCTTCAAATACCCCAAAATTTCAGATCTCTTTTTTTTATAATACTTCGGGAGCTAATGAAACTATTTTAGTAAAATTTAATTGTCTCAATTCGCGGGGGATTGCCCCAAAAATTCGAGTCCCTTTTGGATTTCCTTCTTGATCAATCACAACTGCAGCATTGTCATCATATCGTATTATCATACCGCTGTCACGTTTAAGTTCTTTACAAGTACGAACAATTACAGCTCTGACTACTTCTGATTTTTCTAGGGGCATATTTGGTACGGCTTCTTTGATCACAGCAACAATAACGTCACCAATATGCGCATATCGGCGATTACTAGCTCCTATGATTCGAATACACATCAATTTTCGAGCTCCGCTGTTATCCGCTACATTTAAATAGGTCTGAGGTTGAATCATATAAATTTTTGAATCTATTCTTCCAATGCAAAGGATGAAGAAAATAAAAGAAATATTGTTTGTCTAAGTCTAAAAAAGAAATAGGCGATTTTGTTTCATCCCCAAGACTCATTTCTGTACGTTCTACATTTTTATCCCGAAATAAGAAATTGAGTTCGTATAGGCATTTTGGATGCTGCTATTAAAATAGCCCTTTTAGCTATATTTTCGGTTACTCCACCCATTTCATATAGTATTCGCCCCGGTTTAACAACAGCTACCCAATATTCAGGGGATCCTTTCCCCGAACCCATACGCGTTTCAGCAGGTCTTACTGTAACTGGTTTGTCTGGAAAGAGACGGACCCATATTTTTCCACCACGGCGTGCATTTCGTGTCATTGCCCGGCGACCTGCTTCGATTTGTCTCGATGTGATCCAAGCGGGTTCAAGTGCTTGAAGGGCATATTTACCGAAACAAATATGATTACCTCGATAAGATATTCCCTTCATTCTTCCTCTGTGTTGTTTACGGAATCTAGTTCTTTTGGGGTTATAGTTGATGGTTGTTTCGGAATTCCATCTCTACTACAGAGCCGGACGTGAGAGTTTCTTCTCATCCAGCTCCTCGCGAATAAAAGGATTCCAAATTGAATTTCAATTAATTTGAATAGCTATTAGAACATTTTTATAAAAAATTGTATTTTTTTCTAACGTCCTAATAAATATTTATTGTCTTTTGTCCTTTATCCGAGTTTACCAATTCAAAAAAATAAGGTTTTCGCGGGCGAATATTTACTCTTGCAATTTCTATTTCAGTCCTAGCACTACTTCGTCATTTTTCAAAATAGATGAATTGATTTCCGGTTTATTTCGCCATCCTAAGTAGTGAATCATTAAGATTCGTTTATTTAATAAAATCTTTTGCATTCACAGGTTCCTTCGTTTCCACCACTTCGTACTAAATGATTAGGTCAGAATTCTACAATGGAGCTCATAATCCAATTTATTCTTGAGTCAACCTTCTTAGTCTTTATTGACTCGAAGCTCTTGAGTTTTTTCTTCTCTTCTATAAGAAATTAATTGAATATTTCATTATGTATGAATCAATTAGTATTGATGCTTTATTACACTGTCTTTTATGAGATGACTCATAGACCTTCCATATTGGAATTCTATATCATTAATATTCTTTTTCTCTCTTTCTCTCATCCTTCCATTTATCCACACCTTTCTTCTGGAATTTTGCTTTAAAAAAGTTAAAGTGTAATTATTTCAGTTGCTACAAAGATATGACTGATTTAACATATCTTGACTGGTTCTTTAGATCCAGATAATATGAAGTGATGAATTGGTTTTCACACTATCGGGCCGGTCTTTTGTAACCCTAACCCTAAAAAAAAACCAACGAGTCACACACTAAGCATAGCAATTAAATCAAAAGGTCAATTGAATTTTTATTCAACCCTATAGAATTAGTTTGATTGGTAGGAAAAAGAATGAATGAGTTTCCCCTTTTTCCTTCTATCGGTTGATAGAAGGAAAAAACGATGAAAGTTTTATTATTCCTCTTCCTTGTCTATAAAAATCCAAATTTTGATGCCCAAGACCCCATAGATAGTCCGAACTGTATAGGAACAATAATCTATTTTCGCTCGAATGGTTTGTAGGGGAACCCTGCCTTCTCTGATCCATTCGACACGGGCAATTTCTTTTCCGTCGATACGCCCTGCAATTTGTACTTGAATTCCTTTTGTATCCGCTTGTTCAGTTAATTCAATAGCTTTTTTCATTGCTTTTCGAAATGAAACTCTATTCTTTAATTGTCCGGCTATAAATTCTGCAAGAATATTCGGGTTTCCATAAGGTTTTGCAATTCTTGTGATAGCAATGTTAAGTTTTCGGTTCACATAATGAAATTTTTTTTGTAGATTCATCTGTAATTCTTCGACCCCTCGCGGTCTACTTTCTATTAATAACTTTGGGAATCCCATAAAGATTATGACCTGGATCAAATCGATTCTTTTTTGAATCTCTATATGCGAAATTCCCTCGGCGCCAGAGGATATTCTCATATTCTTTTGAATATAATTTTTAATAAAGTCTCTTATTTTTTGATCTTCTTGTAGATCCTCAGAATAATTTTTTGGTTTTGCAAACCAAAGGGAATGATGACTTTGCGTTATACCAAGTCGGAAACCAAGTGGATTTATTTTTTGTCCCATACTACCTCACTATTATATACATCACGATCTACCATACTTGTCTTTTTCCATCTAGGTTTTTTTAACGAATAGAAAGATATATCTTCATCTTCATATATATCTAAAGATATATCTTTCACTACAATAGTTATATGACAG